GAAGGCTTCTTATTCCACAACAACGAAAGCGCTTTTTCACTCTTTCATATACTAAGGGATTTCACTTGGAAAAGAAAATGTTCCATACTAATCGATTCGGGTCCACAGCCATGGGTCCCAATGCACGAGATCTTGCAGCACTTGCCAATGAGGCCCTATCAATTAGTATTACACAGAAGAAATCAATTCTAGACACTAATACAATTAGATTAGCTCTTCATAGACAAACTTGGGATTTGCGAGCCCATGTAATACCGGTTCAGGATCACGGGATCCTTTTCTATCAGATAGGAAGGGCTGTTGCACAAAAAGTACTTCTAGGTAATTGCCTCATAGATCCTATATCTATCTATATAAAGAAGCAATTGTGTGACGAAGGGGATCCTTATTTGTACAAATGGTACTTCGAACTTGGAACGAGCATGAAGAAATTAACGATACTTCTTTATCTTTTGAGTTGTTCTGCCGGATCGGTCGCTCAAGACCTTTGGTCTCTACCCGGACCCGATGAAAAAAATAGGATCGCTTCTTATCGGTTCGTTGAGAATGATTCTGATCTAGTTCATGGCCTAGTAGAAATAGAAGGCGCTCTGATGGTATACTCGCGGACAGAAAGAGATTACAGTCAGTTTGATAATGATCGAGTGACATTCCTTCTTCGGCCCGAACCAAGGAATCCCTTATATATGATACAAAATGGATCTCGTTCTATCGTTGATCAGAGATTTCTCTATCAAAAATACGAATCGGAGGTTGAAGAAGGGGAAATAGAGGAGGATTTCTTCGATCACATAGATTGGGCTCCTAGAATATGGCGCCCTTGGGGCTTTCTATTTGATTGTATCGAAAGGCCCGATGATTTGGGATTTCCCTATTGGGCCGGGCGGGGGCTCATTGATGATGAGGAGGATGAGCTTCAAGAGAAGGATGAGCTTCAAGAGAAGGATGAGCTTCAAGAGAAGGATTCGGAGTTCTTGCAGAGTGGAACCATGCAGTACCAGGCACGAGCTAGATCTTCCAAAGAACAAGGCTTTTTTCGAATAAGCCGATTCATTTGGGACCCCCCGGATCCACTCTTTTTCCTATTCCAAGATGAGCCCTCTGTCTCTGTGTTTTTACATCGAGAATTCTTTGCAGATGAAGATGAAGAGATGTTAAAGGGGCTTATTGTTTTTATTTCCCAAGATCCTATTACATCTCTATCTCAAAGCTGGTTTATCAAGAATAGGAAAGAAAAGCACTTCGAATTCTTGATTCATCGCCAGAGATGGCTTAGAGCCAATAGTTCATTTGGATTTTCCCGTTCTAATACTCCATCTGAGAGTTATCAGTATTTATCAAATCTGTTCCTATCTAACGGAAGGCTATTGGATCAAATGGCAAAGACATTGTTGAGAAAAAGATGGCTTTTCCCGGATGAAATGAAAATTGGATTCATGTAACAGGAGAAGGGTTTCCCATTACTTAGCCGGAAAGATATGTGGTCATGAAATAGGGATTAAGTGGAACGGAATTGACTGGGCGGTAGAGTCGCGGAAACACCTCTTTCTTCCATGGACCTTAGCTCCATGGAAGAATATGCTACTGCTGAAACATGGAAGAATTGAAATCTTAGATCAAAACACTATGTATGGATGGTATGAACTGCCTAAACAAGAATTCTTGAACAGCGAACAACCAGAGCTATTACTCACTACATCAAAAAATTTCCATTAATGAAAGATGTAAATCCATTGGAAAATCAAAAATACGCATGTCGGATGAAATGGTTTTTGCTATCTGCTCCAATAACGAATCATTGGTTTAACTGAATAACTAAATAAAATAGATAGACCTTTCTCTTCGTCTCAGGTCGATGGATCTTCCCGATTGGAAGATCCCCTATATGGATAATAGACATTCCAGTTGACCGAGCCTAATTCTAATTGTTTTTGTTTCGAAGCAAAGATATCCACGAGGCGGTTCGCCCTATTCAGATATTCCCGACCGAGAAGTACTGGATTCTCTTTCGGATAGGTCCTGAAAGGAGAAGGAAAGCTGGAATGCCACCAGGCGTCTATTATTGAATTCACCCGACCCGATAGTACCCATTTTGGGAACGTCCAGTGCCAAAGTCACTGAATGGGTAGTCGCCAATCCCTAAAACGGACTATGTAATGCACTTTATCTGCTGGGTTACGGGGGGCATTTTACCAGAGGTTTAGATTGTATCAATCCACCCTTGTGTGATTCCTGTTGAAGCATATACTCGGGGGTGGGTGCAGGGCGGACGGACGATTTCAAAGCGGATTCCCCATTCATTAGATAGAGAGGATCACCAAGATTTTGTGATCCGCTGCCGAACTTATTCCAATTCAATGAGCATTCTCAATATTATGCCTTGAAGAGGACTCGAACCTCCACGCTCTTTAGCACGAGATTTTGAGTCTCGCGTGTCTACCATTTCACCACCAAGGCATCTTGAAAGTGAATCGTATTCCATGAATATGATATCTATCTA